TCTAACTATCAAAGAATTCCTAGAATTTTGGGTGGGATGGGGGTTGTAATTCTTTCTACTTCTCGGGGTATAATGACAGACCAGGAGGCTCGACTAGAAAGAATAGGCGGAGAAATTTTGTGTTATATATGGTAATCTTTCTAATATCCGAATTGAATAGGAAACCTCTTTTTTGTGAAAAAGAAAAGAGAAGGGGTGGGTTGTCTATGTCTAATAGGGTTTTTCCTCCACTAGTTGATACTTCAAGGAGGTTTTACCTGGAATGAAAGAACAAAAATGGATTCATGAAGGTTTAATTACTGAATCTCTTCCCAACGGCATGTTCCGGGTTCGTTTAGATAATGAAGATATGATTCTAGGTTATGTTTCAGGAAAGATCCGACGTAGTTTTATACGAATATTGCCAGGAGATAGAGTCAAAATTGAAGTAAGTCGTTATGATTCAACCAGAGGTCGTATAATTTATCGACTCCGCAACAAAGATTCGAAAGATTAGGTGTTTTTTCAACTTCACTATTTCTTTCGCAGGAATACGATTCGAAATCGAACATTTCAATAAACTTATTTTCTTCCAAGAAATAGATTCAAAATTAAAGTAAGGAGTGGCAAATATGAAAATAAGAGCTTCTGTTCGTAAAATTTGTGAAAAATGTCGACTAATCCGTCGTCGGGGACGAATTATAGTAATTTGTTCCAACCCAAGACATAAACAAAGACAAGGATAATAAGACTCGTTAAAGACCCAATATACAAATAAGAAGGGGATCTTTTTTGACATGAAATGGATATATCCATATATCTCTAACTCAAATTTATGAGATGATAAAATATGGCAAAAGCTATACCGAAAAAGGGTTCACGTGGACGTATTGGTTCACGTAAGAGTATACGTAAAATACCAAAAGGGGTTATTCATATTCAAGCAAGTTTCAATAATACCATTGTGACTGTTACAGATGTACGAGGGCGAGTGGTTTCTTGGTCCTCTGCCGGTACTTGTGGCTTCCGAGGTACAAGAAGAGGGACGCCATTTGCTGCTCAAACCGCAGCGGCAAATGCTATTCGTGCAGTAGTAGATCAAGGTATGCAACGAGCAGAAGTCATGATTAAAGGTCCCGGTCTCGGAAGAGACGCAGCATTACGAGCTATTCGCAGAAGTGGTATACTATTAACTTTCGTACGGGATGTAACCCCTATGCCACATAATGGCTGTAGACCCCCGAAAAAAAGACGTGTGTAGAAATCAAAATTGAAGATATTTCACTAGCAAGAGAAACAAGAGAAATAAATGATTCAATGATCAGATCAAATAATATTATTATGGTTCGAGAGAAAATAACAGTATCTACTCGGACACTACAGTGGAAGTGCGTTGAATCAGCAGCAGACAGTAAGCGTCTTTTGTATGGGCGCTTTATTCTGTCTCCGCTTATGAAAGGTCAAGCAGACACAATAGGCATTGCGATGCGAAGAGCTTTGCTTGGAGAAATCGAAGGAACATGTATCACACGCGCAAAATCTGATAAAATATCACACGAATATTCTACCATAATGGGTATTCAAGAATCAGTACATGAAATTTTAATGAATTTGAAAGAAATCGTATTGAGAAGTAATCTCTATGGAACTTCTGAGGCGTCTATTTGTGTCAGGGGCCCTGGATATGTAACTGCTCAAGATATCATCTTACCGCCTTATGTAGAAATCGTCGATAATACACAGCATATTGCTAACTTGACGGAACCCATTGAGTTGGTTATTGAATTACAAATAGAGAAGAATCGCGGATATCTTATAAAAGCGCCAAATACCTTTCAAGATGGAAGTTATCCTATAGATCCTGTATTCATGCCTGTTCGAAATGCGAATCATAGTATTCATTCTTATGAAAATGGTAACAAAGAGATACTATTTCTCGAAATATGGACAAATGGAAGTTTAACTCCTAAAGAAGCACTTCACGAAGCCTCCCGGAAGTTAATTGATTTATTGATTCCCTTTTTACATACCAAAGAAGAAAATTTCAATTTAGAGGACAATCAACACATAGTTCCTTTACCCCCTTTTACCTTTTATGATAAATTGGCTAAACTAAAAAAAAAAAAAAAAATGGCGTTGAAATCTATTTTTATTGATCAATCAGAATTGCCTCCCAGAATCTATAATTGCCTCAAAAAGTCCAACATATATACATTATTGGACCTTTTGAATAACAGCCAAGAAGATCTTATGAAAATGGAACATTTTCGCATAGAAGATGTCAAACAAATTTTAGGGATTCTAGAAAAAAATTCGTAATTGATTTGACGAAAAATAAGTTTTAAATCCATTGGATTTTTTTCATCTTTTTTTTTTAAGGGCCGAAAATAGGTTTGGAATCGTTAGGACAATTCATATATTCGGAATCAGCATAGATTCATAATTTAATTGAATAGATGTATCTAGGGAGAATTCACTTTGAAGCGACTGTTCCCTAGATACATACGTCGTGATATTTTAT